TAGTTGCTGCGCTTCTTTCAAGTGTAAAGATCGACTCGAACAACCAGGGCCCGGAGTGCCCAAACATACTGAGTCCAAAAATGACTTGTTTAGGTAGGTCACCCCCGTGGCATAGTAGAACCATGGTACCTTGTTGGCCGCGTTGAAAAGCCCAACGTTCCTAAGTGGGTTCCAGCTCTTAGGTGGATTGCCGACTACAAGACAAGTGCGCTAGCTATATGCTTAACACTTCCAATACACTGAAAATTCGCACATTGGCGGAACTCCTTTTTTCATACCTGATTAAGGAAGTTAGGCTGGCTCGACCATAGGGAGAAGAAGGGAAGTACTTAATTTCCTTCCTCCGAGTGTCCTTGCTTGTCTGGTAGTTGAATGAAGAGCGAGAGAGAGATAAGGCATGCCCCCTCAGACTAGTATGCTATTGAGCCTAAAAGAAAGAGTAGCACCATATCTGAGTCCAGAATCTTTTGTGTACAAGAGGCCTACGGGTTGTTTAGCTTCCCGTTTCGGCGAGTGTTCCGTCCTGAGCTAAGTGCTGCCCTATCTAGGTAGCTAGGGTAGCTGGCTGTGCCTCTATCCTCTAGGACGGATAGGCATAAGCGCTAGGAATACTGAACCAGTCAAGAAAGGGTGCAGGAAGAACGTAGCCCGTACGGGGCCATCTCCCTCCTGCTAAGAGTCCAAGGGATCGGAATACAAATGGGATCAGAAAGGCCATCATTGGGAGCTTATGTGATAGTTCCAGGAGGGCTTTAGGACTTTACTAATATTAGTAAAGGGTGTAACGGCTGAACTTACTCTAAGTGAAGGGCTTGACATAAGTGATAGACACTCTGCTCCCCTATCTTCTAGAGAGGATATAATCTTCTTCAAAACTCTTACAGAAGACCGGCAAAAGAAAGATAGAGATTCAGAGATAGTCTCCTTGACGATCCTGGTGAGCAGGCCAGTAGCGGTTTTCAAAGGTAGGGGGAAGCAAAGCTTTTAGTCTGTAGGCAGTGTGGAAGCTACTGCTTCTAGAATGAAGGAGGCAGGCCGAAAAGACTACTACGACTACAATACAAGTCATGAGCGATAGCGAAGCCAAGCCGGATAGGCTATGAAGAATGATACTCGAGCCGTACCTACTGCTACTAATGCCCATACTACGATACCACTACAACGACCATTCCCTCCCGGTGCCGCGGACAGGTCAGCCCGCTCTCTCACTCAAATATGGATCGTTATATGTGACTGCGACAGAACCGGCTCTACAGCTAGGTCTACTCCGCACTTATGGGACTGGATCACCGGGATCAATAGAATCTACAGGATCTACTTTTGTGTCTGGATTTGTTACTGGTAACTGATTTCGAACCGTTGATGTAGCTGGGTCACTCGGGATCCCAAGCCACTATCCCCGTTGCTGCCTGCGAAAAACAAAAAACCTCAGGCCCCGCCTCCGCGGACCCCGACCTGATCTAATGCAGGTAAGTATCTGCTGCTAGCTCCACCGCTGCTGTGCCATAGATGGCAGTTCCACCGGTTCCGCTGCTCGATAAGCCACTGTCTATGCCTCCGGGTCTTGATGGCCGAGGTGCTTATGAGTAAGCCGCTGCTTCAACGAAGGATCTACTGAGCGAACTACTAAATCAACAAGATCAATCGTCTTTCCTCCCTATGCTATGCTCCCCCGGCGCAGGCCTACCACGCTTCGCGCCTGCGGCGTCTTAGATACCTGCAACTGAATCTGTAAGCGGCGCTGGGCAGGATGGACGAGAAAAGCGGCGAGAAGGAGACAAACAGAGGGAGGAAGGGGGACCTCTTTCTATTGCCTTCCCTTTCTACTTCTAGACTGGTTCGTCGGCGGGACAGCGAGCCAAGATCCGATTCGTCAATCGACGAATCCATGCCACGTAACCTGGCAAAGGAGAAAGAGACGATGGCAACGCACTTCATACAAGAGGGAGGGGGTCCGAACAGCCTTGTACGTACGCCGCCCACGCGAAGAAGTTCTTTTCTTCTCTAATTCCAAAAAGCCAAGCCACCATTCTTCAGTGATGAGCTCTAGCGAACAAATCTTATGTGTTTTTCCCAGAGAGAAATGTCTTTCCACTAGAACAAGTCCGCTGCGAGCCGAGCGAAAAACATTACTCAACCGAGCCGAGGCACTATTCACCAAGTAGAACTATTTACTATCTTTACTGAGCCAACCGCCCCAGCAAACGGAGGCTTTCAAGCAAGATTGGTGCGCAGGAGCTGTTAAGCCTCGACCGATAGGTATCGGTCGAGTAGTGCACTCCCCTTTGAGGAGCTGGATTGCTCACTTTTATAAGATTGATTGACTCCTCCCGGAGAGATCCACGATTCTCTATCTTTGGCCGGAATCAATGGTCGACTCTGAATCCGGGTTGGTTGATTGATCAACGGAAAGACAGAATGACTAAAGGACAAAGAATTCCTTATGTATTGATCGATTGCTCGATGAATCATCAGTATACTAAAAAGATCTCTCGATGGATTGAATTACTTCAGTAATTCTTAGTCAACCCCGAATTATACGTGGTTTACTTGACTTTCAGGAATCCTGATTAGACTCCGATGAACCATCGATTGATTGAGCGATAGATTTTATAGTCGACTTTGAAATCCTTTCCTCTCCAAGTGATTGACGGAATCAATAGTTGCCTCAGAACTACTCTCGATGAATTGAGTGAATTATGGATTTCTAAATTCTAATCAAAGACGGTTATCTGGACTTCCTCCTAGTTGACTCAGAATCAATCTAGCTGGATTTTTCATTTTTCATTAATGAATGAATGAAGTTAGGAACTATTGATTGATTGATGACTCGGTAATTGATTGACTACTTAGTGTACTCGGATTACTCTGACGAATCTCACAAGTACTAAAGATCACCTCTTTCCTCAACCTTATCTTATCATTGACCTTCTCATCTTAACATATCGATATAGATTCAACCCAGGATTAAACAAAACACAATAGGGGAATGAAATAGTCAAGTGAAGTTGAATATAGTTCCAAGAAAGCGCTAGAAGATAAAAGCTGCATCAGTAGATGAATGGTAAGACCCCATTAACTATCAGTTAGCTGATACCAGCCTGCACCCCTAAACTAATAGTGAATTACCACAAGAACAAGAAAGAAGTCTACAATTTTTTGATTTTAAGCCAAGCCAAATTCCTTCATTCAGCAATCCGCCTACACTCACCCAGGAATTTCCCGGCTTCACAACTCTTCAACATTTTGAGAGAATGCAAAGTACGTCAACTTAATACTCAAAGTTTAGTTGAGTTTGGTTGAGTTACCGTACTTTGCATTCTCTTTTTGAATGTCACTCCTACTTGGCTCAGAACCACCTAAGAGTGGCTCTTCCCCCCAAATTACTCAATGCACCTAAGATCAACTATTTCGAGCCGGCTTCCGTGGAAAATTCAGACTGCTAACAACCATTCATTAAACATTAAGGCAATAGAATGAACTGGGTTAAGATACCTTATAAGAGAGTTAACCGCCCCCTCCAAGTTTCATCGAAATCCTTATTTCAATCATGTTTTTCAAAGAGGTTTCTCAAAATCGTTTTTATGGGCTTTCAAGGTTTTTGTTTTTGGAAAGAGCTCGAAGCACAAGAGTGAGGGCGGTTCAATTTCGAACCGGTGTCAATAAAAATCCAACTTCTACATTTTGGACCCGAACTTTCCATTTCCGGTTCGTAGACTAGGGGTGGTGTGGCCTTCTTCCTTCTAAGTTTTTCTCGATTTCGCTTCGAGGGCCTAATCTTCAGAAAGAATTTTCGAATGACCATTCGAAGTAGAGAAGAGGGAGCGGGAGCACAGACAGATCAAGTCCCAGCATATTGCTCCAGTGGCAGGATCACCGGCACTAGTTACAGAGGTGGATGGAGGTATTTTCCGGGGTTTAGACATAGGCAGCATAGCCTGCAGCATCCCTTCCTGTTGCGGATTTTGAGCGAACAATCGATCCTCTCGTTCGTAATGAATGCGAGTGATCCGGAGTCGATCCAGTTCCTCCGGAACCAGCGCGCGCGGATTCAGTTCTTTTCAATCACCCAACCAACCCCCGGCAGGTTGTTCTGCTCATCGGTCGTTCGTGAGGCCGACTGATAAAATCCCTTGTTGATCTGCTCTTTGATTTGCCGGCAACAACATCTTTCTTTCGATCTTCCCTTTATTCTCTCCGGTCAGCTACCTCAAGGACTGGCTGCGTAGGGATAGGGTAGCAAAGCCAGACAGATGCGCTAAGGGGTGGGTTTCACTGGGGAAATGCAGGTCGTCATTTTTTATCAATGTTCATTGCTCCTCATTCCCACTAACCCATTCTTCCCACCCTCTCGGCGCGGAATGAAAACATCTTTATGCAATGCAGTTCATTCACCCGCGAACACTTTCATCATTATCCTTTGGCGTGGCGGGATTCCCCAGCGGGAACACATTGGATCAAATCAAGTTGGTTGAAAGAGCGGCCTACCGGCTTTAACGGTTTCGAACCACCCATTACTGATGAGGGAAGTCGCTACCATTCGCGTCGCAGGCGGGGAGTCTTCTCATCGGTTCCCCACCTAAAGAAAGAATGCCATTCCTTCCGACCTCGGAAGGTTCCTCCTCGAGCCTTCACTATCGAAGGAGTTCCATTATGGAATAGAATAGCAGATCTTCGCTGGCGGCTATCCGTACGGAACGGCAGAATCCTGCACAGATTCTTGGCACAACCTTTCATCCTGATCAAAGAATAATAATATCCTGCTCCTGAACTTCATCTCCCCTCCGTTTGACTTCAGTCTTAGGAGTTGGATAGAATCCCTCTCTGTCACCAGCTGTCTGTCTCTGCCGCCAGCTACTTTTATAGAGCCCAATAGTGGCTAGGCTTCGTACATGGCTTCAATTCAATCATTCTCTCCGGCTTTTGAGATAGTCCTTTGATAGAGCAGCCTGTAAGGAAAGGATCTTGTACCTGCCATGTCAAGGGAAGCGCATCTCGGATATCAAGCACGCATGCGACAGGCATCTCTTTTCTTTCCCTAGCTCGGCAATGAGTACCTTCTCTTCCTGAGTACGCATCGGAAGGGAATCTCTTTTGTTGCCTAGCTTGGCCCTTCCTTTTGCAACCAGTGGCATCGCATCTCGCATATCAAGTTCCTCTATCGATAGCGTAATATAGCCCAGAGAACATGGTCGGTAGGTAATTAATCTTCGTTTGGATAGCAGTACGGTACACGCATCAAGATATGATCTTTGCTTTTCCATCCCAGGCATTCAAAAGAGGCAAAGGGAGAGTCCAAAGCACCCTGTAGATAAAGATCGAGAGCCTGTGGACCGGGGTTGAACCATATCCTTTTTCTTTTGATCGCGAGAAGTGAACCAAAATAATGTTGTGTGGAAAACTTCCCTGATGCTGTGAGGCGGAGATAGCTGCACTTCTTAGGAAAAAGCCTGAGAAGATATAGAGAATTTACCGGGAGAAAAGAGTCAGCAACAACAAGAAATTCTTCTTGCCTCCTACTAGACCACTTTCCTAATTGCCCATTGAACTGGTGGAATACATCGCACCTTTGCTCACTCCATGCTCGTATTCCTTTCTTGCAACAGCCCCTTTCTTTCTATTCCATCTTACTGCGGGGAACTGGCCTCACAGAGCATCATAGTCAGCACGATAGCCCCAAACATAGTAGCCACGGTAGCTTTGGTTATTACAGGAGAACGTGCCCATTCATGCAGAGGATCTACCGGGATTTTCGACTCCCCTAATGGATTTCTATTATAGGGCAGGAGCCTGTGTTGGCTTGTGCGAAGTCGACAGGGGTGGTTGATAAACACGTTTTATTGGGATGGGTCAGCAGGCAATGGATACCGTTCCCCCACCAGAGCCTGCGGTTGGTAGGCCAAATCCCTCTGTCCAAGTGATTGAGTTGAAGCTTTGGGCATAGAGCGGAGCGAGCCCCGGGAGAGGAGTAGAGTCCAGCAACATTGAGCCCCAAAATCGAGTTTATATTCAAATCCCTACTCAACACGGTGCCTTAAGGAGAATCCGAAGCTGGTTGCTAGCGGAAGTAGCGCGCCAAAGAGCAAAGCGGAGCATTCACAAAGAAATGGTGTAAGCGGAAGGGAAGGCGCAACGGTTAGCGACTGCCCGAGGAGTGAGACTTCTCAGATTTTCCCTTTAGAAAGGAGACAATAAGCCCGTCAACATTGAAGCTTCTGCTTTTGGCAGCTGTTAGGCAAGTGATACCGTACGCAAGTCCGGCCCTATATAGTGACGGTGCGTTAAGGCGAGTTGATGAGCTAATACGGCGGGCTTACTTTTCATATGTGGAGGCAACCTGACGTTAAGCACTGGGGCCAGCCACAAAGGAATAGGCAATAGGCTTGAATTAAGATATACCGTCTTTCAGCTGACCTTTCCAAACCATGCTTCGCAATCAAGCTAGAAAAAGACTAATCAAGTGCTGTCCGAATGAAATGGCTGACAGTAGAGTAGAACATTCATTCCCTACCGCCGCTTCCTGCTTCAGACTAAAAGCTAGTCGTGAGACCTCTATTCCGCCGCCCTATCTAGTAAGAGCCTCTAAAGCAATGTTTGGCGCAATCAATAAGGGCTCGGCTTTCATTGCATTGAGGCCTTGCCTGACCAGTTAATCTTCCCTTAACACAGGTGGCTTTTACTCGTCCGGGTAGGTTAGTTAAGGGAAGTGAGCGTGTACGCTGCGGCTTCAAAGTCAGGTAATGTTGCCGGGGAACAGGCCTTCATTCCCGTTAGGTTCTTATGTTCTGTAAGGTGAGAAGTCTTCGTCGCGGGTGAAACTTCTGACTGTTGGAGTTAGGTTTGGGGGGACGGTGCAGTTGCGGAACAACCTTAAGCGCTTCGGAAGTCCTACACTTGCTGCTTCTCTTTCCGCTTCCGCTTCTTACTACTTAGATACTTTCAGCAGGTGTGGCAGCTGGCGGCAACATGGAATGCATGGTCAGCTAGCTCTTCAGGTAGGGCCGCTCTGGTTGATAGCTCAGGTTCTGGTCTTGGAGCTCTTAGGTTTAGGATTGATCTTGACTTCCTCTCCTCCTCCCCCAGTCTGGTCCCCTTCTTTGTATCGGTATCAATGCGCAAACGCTCATCTCTATCTGTATACGTTGTTTGATTAATTGAATCTTCCTTCTAACGCTCGAACTGGAGTCCGAGCTCCTGCAAGAAGGATGTCTCATCTTCCTTCCTCTCTTCACTCTCCGGATTTCGATCTGCACTCTTCTGGTACAAAGGCCTATGCTTCCACTTTCAGACAGTTCTAAAGGAAGAAGTCGAAAAGAAGGCACTTTCCTGCTAACCTCCTGGCTTTCTGATTATACTGAGCTTGCTGCACTCTGATCTAATATATTCGACTTCGCTTGCTTGCACATTATAGGCTGTCTTCCTTCCACTTCTCCGAGGGACAGGGACTACGGCTTGACCTTCGGGGAAGAACTCCGTGGGACCCCTCCTTCTAGGGCGCCTAGATAGTGAAAGGTTATCCTGCTGGAAGCTAAGCAAAGTCACGAAGCTGGCTGACTACGCTCGAGCGGAGCTCAGGCCCGGAGGTGGTGGCTGAACTCGCCGCAGAGTTCAGGAGCGAGCAAGACTATCTTGGTGAATGCAATAAGAATCGGCTGCTTGCCGCAGTTGCCCATGCTGCTATCCGCCGCCGAAGCGCTCAAGGGATTCGTGCTTGGATGTCGAGATCAGGGGACTCTATCCAACGGCGAAATTTGTGGTGGAACAAACTAGAAAGAAAATAATATATATATATATTTATATTTGATTTGCTTCGATACAAGAGATCGGCCCCGAAGCAAGGTATGGTGGGTGCCAGCAACTTTCACTTGTTAGGAGTAGGGGCTGAAAAGAGCTCTTTGTATAGGTTGGATTTTCTGGGCTTTGCTTTGATGCTTACCTTATAGGGAAGGAAGGTTTGATTGATAAAGGAGCTTTTAAGCCCTTTTGCTGGATTGTTGGTCCGCAGCCCCGCCCTATAGAATGAATAAGGAGAGGCCTATCGATGACCGAGCCACTCTTATACTACTCCTTACCTTACCCCCTTGTCACTTAAAGGGCGAAGTCGCTGAAGCGAGTCTAAAGGCCAGGCCAAAGAGTGATCTTTGAACGCTACTACGCATCCTTACAAATAGTATAGTGTAAGGTAGGTTTGGGTATAGCAGGACTTGAACCCGCGACCATTAGGTTAAAAGCCCAATGCTCTACCAACTGAGCTATACACCCAAAAAAAGATGTAGTAGTAAATAAGGATTGGTACGGAAAAGAAAAGAGGGCGGCCCCTCTTCTTCTCATCATATTAAAAGGGCGCGGCTCTGTGCTCGTACTGCAGAGCAAGCGAAGAAAACGTAAGGGCGCGCGTTAGCACTCCTGCAAGAAAACGGCCTAGCTAACGCGCCCCTTATTGAAAACTCAAGGAAAGCCTTGATCGATATGAGAAAGATGCGCTCAAGCACCCAACCTATACAAGGGGCTTGGGCTCTAAAGCCGGCCTTACTCAACAAGCACCTTTATTAGTAAGGTTGCTTGTTTCCACTCATTGAAGATTCTATCTACAAAAGAAGGTCAACGGGGAATACTAAAGTTGCTCTCACTGACACCATCTACGAGAAGGTGAGGTCGTCTTTCTTTCCAGCCGGAAGGGAGAGAAGGCCCGGTTCACCAGGATTCCCTGGTAGGGCATCCAGGACATACCGGGTTCTACCACTTCCCAACCTTCTGTGGACCTTGCTTCTCTTATGAAATTGATAGTTACCGTCGCAAACGAGGACTCATACTCTTGCTGCAACAGAACTCTTTATATACATTAAAATACTTGGCCAAACATAAATTCTCAACCGAATTACACTTAGCAAAATACAAATGTTCGACGAATTGAGTCAAACTGGTTCATCATAGCCTAATCAACCGTTTCGGGCCTATAAACACAGTTCTTTCTTCTGCTGCGGCTACCTAAGGCTTTAGAAAGTTTTGCTCCCTCGGGACATGAGCTCATTCACGGCTAAATCCCCATTTGCCGTGGTCACGCTTGCTCTTCGAATGGCAGTCCAGATTACTTCCATTCGATCTCTGCTTCGAACTACCTTCTTATTATTCTGGTAGAAAAGGTCCAAAAGAAAAGAAAGCCTTTGACAGACCGTCTCCATTTTGACCTCTTTTTCAGGCTTTTGCTCTGCTTTCCTTGTCTCTCGAGGCATCTCATTTGTTTCATGATAAAAAAGAATGGGCCAACTTCACCCGAATAGAACTTGGCCTCGATGAAATTCGAATCAGCAACAAACGGCTTGAAATCTGCATACACTTCTTCAATTTGATCTATATTAAAAAAGAATCAAAAAGTCAAGTGGATGGCACACATCCATTCGAATGTAGCCAATCTCTACCCAACAAGGCATTCCAACTTGAAGTTCTTTCTATGACAAAGAAAGCCGTGCACTGATTCAGGGATCCCACTTTGAATTCAACTGGTAGAATCCCTTTCGTCTGAGCGGTATTGCCAGCCAAACCACATACAGACACGTCGCTTGGAATGAAGTAATTCTCAGGTTTGCCAAGTGCTTTGAACATAAACATTGGCAAGATATTTACAGCAGCGCCATTCTCTATTTTGACTCTAGTGATCATTATACCATCAATAAAATAATATATAATGGCTTAACTTAATATGTTTATTTATTTTACCATCTGGCTTTTCGAAGAGAATTTTAGGAATTCCGAGATTCAAGAGAAATTGCTCACCAGCATCTGACCTTGTTCCTCTTTCTTGCTCGATTCCCTATCCTCCTTTGCCATCATCCTTCTGATAAATTTCTGGTGTTACCAGCTCGTGACTTGCCCTCTGGTTATCCAGAACGTCTTTCTCTAACGTCTCCGTTTGATTTGGCTTTGCCATGAACTCCTGCGGCAGTGTAAGCACCATCTTACAATCCGCCCTTTCGGGCAGATTACCAAAATTTGATACTTCGAGCCACACTCCTTTTCCTCGGTCTGGACACTTGGCTCTTCTCTTTTCGAATCTTCCTCCATCAAGTAACCCTGTGGAGGCAAGTCCTCAGAGAGCTTCTCCGAAACCTCCGCTGTTGAGGTCTCTTCTTTCTCCAACCTCTTGTGATCTTTCCTCCCAGCCTTGACTCCTGCTGGGTTCGTCTTTGTCAGGCCAACATCTGGCTTCGATTCGAATTCAGCTTGCAATCTCTTCATCACTGAGGCTCTTTTCCTTGGGGCTCTCCTGGTATAAGAAATAAGAAAAAGGATAGTAATTGGCTACCCACCCATACAGAAAATGACGAGGAAACCTGGTTAAGTCATTGACATTTATCGGAGAATCGACAGTTCGTCTCGTTCGGTAAATAAGGATGAAGTCGTCTGTCTCGTCCCCGGTTAGCTATGCTCACTGGTATTTTCACTTCGGTGAAGCCTGCACTGCAATCAAACTAGGCGTATTTTCTTCTATATGTAGACCTTTTCCTCGCTTTGTCACTATTTGAAGAGGAACTGGCGGAATAATTGGTTTAGTCTGTGAACGAACCGGAACCACCGAAATAAGACCTGTTGATGTGCCGTCCTCATGTAGTGGTGTCCGTGGTTGCGGTATGATCGGCTGTACCGCCCGCATGCGTGAATCTTTGAATATCTTTTCAGTCTTGACTGACTGTATTTACGACTCTGCTTGGGCCAGTGATCACTATGCCCTAGTCCGCGGGAGGTTCACCATTACGAAGTCTGGAAAGAGGGTCCACTGCGCATTTCTCGAACAAAGCTTATTCTCGTCACAATCGTTCAATCAAATTCCGTCAAACCCGGCTTGTTGACCAAGTAAAGCAAGGCTTGGTGATCCACGAATAAGACTCATTTCGTTCCCAAGCAAGAGAGGGACGGCATGACAGAGGGACTTACCAACCAGCGACCTCAAAAATCCAATCTACAGCAGCCCAACCAGGAGAGAAAGTGAAAGAGTCTGGTTTGATAGAACCAGGATTTGCACCTTCTCTGTCCTACGTCTAAACTCCAATCAAAAACTAACTCGGCTCTAATGGCTTTAACTGATCCTATGTCCCGTCTATAGGAATCATCCTAAGAAGAAAGATACATCAGTCATAAGAAAGAAGCAACAAAGCTTGCTTAAAAGCAAAAGGAATGGCAAACGTCCCCTGCACCCTCTCTTTTCCTTTGAAAAGCCAACCTTCCTGGTCCTATCGAACCAGCTACTTCATCCCTGGGCAGAAGGAGAGCATCTGTTCATCATCTGTAGTAGACACAGACATAGGACCAACAAGTTGTCGACATTTGGAATAACCAAAGATCAACAGCTCGTGGAGAACCCATGCCTGAGAACAATATCATGAACTTAGTAGACTTTCGTCTAAATTGACCAAGGAAACGACATGTAGTCAGGATAATCTTAACCTTTAGAGGGGAAAATCTGTGACTGCCAAAGAATGAAAACAAAGACAACACATAGGTTGATGCCTCAGAATACATAGGTGCCTCGGCCAAACTAAATGCTGATCAGTGAAGACAAGAAAGCTTTTAAGTGTAGACGACTACTTGTACTTGAAATTCCATTCCTTTATCAGGTGGGAGGGTTTAGAGCCAGTTAAGCCAATAGCATATCTAGCAACAGCTTCAGTAACACTAGCTACATCAGTAGATCATTGATTAGCATACCTCCTCTGAATAGTCTACGTGGACCCTAGTTTCTATTAGTTTGAATTCGAATTAATCCAGTAATGCAGACAGCCTTGACTTTCTTAAAGAGCAGGAGGTTTAGCGTCAACTCATTCAATGAATCTTGTTTCATTCACCACACGGATGAATCCTACTCTGTATTTTCCAGCAATGGAATGGGAACAGTCATTTGTCTAAAGAGAAATAGACGTATAGCAGCTCTCTCTCATAACAGAATGAAAGCAAGCAAGAACGAAATGAGCGCTTACCCTATCGACCGAACGACCGAAGCTACTATCCGAAAATCATTAACTATTAAACTCAAGAACTACAGGAAAGGTAATCTACTGAGCTACCCTCCCGTTATGCGCCAATGCTTGAACAGGACCGTTGACCTTTACCAAAAGAAAGAAGAGCTATTGCCCAGTTTCCTATAGTTGACCGATACAGCTCGACCGATTGAGATAGGGCAGATGCGACCGATGGAAGGGATCTGCCCTATCTCAATCGGAGTTGAGTTATAACCAGATTGGATTGATATTCACATACAGGAGATAGCGGTTTCCGTCTATCAATTCTCCGTCTAGAAATAGATAAGAGCTCCCATGCTTTCATAGCTTATTCCTACTAGCTAACTAAGAGGGAGCTTCTTATCGAGACTTATTACAGCACTTATTACTCATGAGGATAGCTGGAAGCAAGGAACATTGTATTGCGGCTTACCCGTTCTCTAAGAGAACGGTTCAACTGGTTAGGCGGTCTGGCGCATTATTCACTGCGCTTTATTTAAAGCAGTGTGCGTCATCGCTTCAACTGGCCTATGGGAATGATAAAAGACCTTATACGCTGTTGGCAGTGCCCGTGTCCCTTAATCGATCAGGCTACCCTCGGATTCTTCCCTCCAGATATTAATGAGGTGGGTGGGAAGGATAGAGCCCAACTTATTATATACGGATACGGATATTCCTTGTCATTCTAATCTTGATATAGTTCCAACAGGCCTATTCTTTGACTCTCCAATAGTGTATAGTATATTCTTTCCATCTTCCTACTAGGATAGAGATTCTAACAACAAACTACCTAGCTTAGCTAGTTGGCAGCTCCGCATCGTGAACTGCATCGGCAAGGGCACCCGATCTCTTTTTTATGGGCTGTTTCCTTCGTATCTGACCTATCCGAGTTAGCCCTCCCAAGCAAACAACCTGGTGGATCATCTGATCTTGAAATAGGTCATCCCGGCTATCCCGATCTTTTATCTGTTCATTTCGTCAGGTATCTGAATCATACGATTATGAGGATTCTGCTTTTCACATTCATTATAGGACCAAAACGAGGCCTTTCCTCGCTAGTTGGAATAAAAACCTCACCAGCAGGGTTCATTGAAGCCCTTCTTGCTATCCTTGCTACCTATGAAACGAGTCCCTCTTTCATTCACTAAAGAAGACGCAGCTGATAGATGGATGAATATCCATTTGCTGGCCAGTTCTATGAATCAAAATCTCGAGTTGGAGGGGCAAAAAGCCAATTGATTCGATTTTCTCGAAATCAACGAGTGGACTTGAAATCATAGATCCATTTTGTGATCCACGCGACTCAGAGAATCATCCTATTTCTTACTCACTCAGTGCTGTTCTGATTGAATTTCAAAGATCTCGCTCGCTGTCAAAGCGCATTTTGTGAAGTGTTCTCCTGTCCCTGTCACCTGAGAGAAAGTCAACTGGCAACCGCGATCGGAGTCGTGGTTTGAAGATTCATTCGACAGAGAAGGGCGTGTTGGTTGCCGATACCGAGGTGGAATGAATCATTCCACCTGGCAACAGCAAAAGTAGAGTTTGGCACAGGTCAAAGGGGAAAGGGGAAAGCAACGAGGAATTCCAAACTGGAAAGAAAAGGGCTGTTCCAAACGAAGGACCCAGTCTCAAGGGGCAAGCTTCCCGGTGTCCAAGTATCAAGTCCCGAGGGCTTGTGTCCGCCGAAAGCTGCCTTTTTGTTAGCCTTTCCTTGCAATGAACCGAAAGGTGAGAGGCAGGGCTCGGTCTCAAGGTTCAAAGTCACTAGTCAGTCCAACTGCACGAGTGAAAGGCGAAAGTCAAGATTACGTGCAACCAGGTGTAACGTGTCAAAGGTCACCGAGTCGTCGGAAAGGGGAATAGGTTGTTTTGCGCATCCAACAACTGAAAGAGTTTTCGGAGAAGGGTTGAGTTGCGTAATAGCGGATTCGTGGGTAAATAAATAGTTGGATTTGAAATCGAACTCTCCACCTTGGGCGGATAGGAATTGAGACTTTCAAGGGTCCGCTCTTCTCTCCCCGTGATCGAAGCTGACCCCAGAAGTTGGGTATTCCTTCTTAAGAGGACACTAAACCTCCCGATCTTGCTAGCCAGGGGCTCAGTCTTTCAAATTCAATCTTTCCCCTTTCGGTCCCAGGGAATCGCTCTTATAGTAGGAGGTTGACTATGTTCCCAACTTCTCTTTATTAAGAGACTCGGTTGTGTACTATAATTATAATTAATAGATTGTACCCCAAGCGCTGATCCCAAAGAAAGCAGTTGGCTCTTCCTGCATCCATGCATAAAGAATTTGGTTGTAGGGGGTACTCGAAGGTGTGATAGTTGCTTTCTCAGCCCTTGGAACTCAACTTGTTATAGGTTCCTTCCCCCGAGTGAAAGAAAGTCAAGCTAACCCCAACGATTCAAAATCCAATTCCTTACTCAATACGAAATCTCGTTGATCCAGCCACGATTTAAGCTATTCAACTAATTTGAGAATGGGTGTGATGTACCCAGATACTTTAAGTCAATTCAATCCCCTTTCTACGCATTCAAATACGCCTGGGAACTTCCAGTGTTAGGCAGGAAAGGGTTAGATAGAAGGAAAAGTATTGAGTCAGTAGCAAATTCTAAATAAGCAAGCCAGTCGGGCTACTAAATGCAAGCAAGTCGTTTCGAACTCTTCTCAAAAGTAAGTTGGTGTCCGCCAGCCTGGTAGTGTTGTGAGTTCAGTTCACGGAGAGAGGGGCCATTGAAAAAGTTGCCTCTCGTGGGCCTGCGGGGAAGAGATGGATTCGTTCTTTGTTTAGTGTGGGCCTCCCCCCAGCCCGTGAGAAATTGATAAGCCTATAGAGTAAATAGTCAAGTCGGGATATCCCAGAGGTTTTGCGCCAGGTAAGGAACTAGAATAGATTCATACGAAAGTGGCTTTTTGGTTGGTAGCAGGACGGTAATTGGCAACGAAGCAGATATTGATTTTTTCTAGAGAAGGGAAGACCCATTTCTAAGTCTATTTAACCATTCCTCTCGTCGTCCAGAATGGGTGACTTTAGGAAAACGTTTCATTCACGATGAGGCAGAATTGACATAATATAACCAAGATTGGATGGTGACATATAGTAAAGTAAGGGTCACTGACAGCCCGTCTTCGATACAATCATAGCGATGTGTCACTCAAGGATAGCTAACCATTCTTCTCTACCCATGCCATGATTGACAGATGAGCTCGAGACCTTTAATATATTATGAACACAATTTGCCAAGAGTTGGTTGTGACAAAAGTGATTGGGATGCCCATCTTTGGTCCAGAAGGGGTTATCTATGAAAAGAGTTTCCACCTTTCTTTCAGATGAGATACGGGCTGCCACTCCCCCCGGTGATAGCTAGCCATCCGCATCGAACACGAAATTCAGTATTCAATATCCGATTTGAGACACGTACCATCTTTGATAGAAGATTCGAGGGTGACATATAATAATTGATTTGGGCTGTGACAGAAGTGATTGGCTTTCATTCATGCATTCCCCTCTTTGGTCCAGAATGAGTGACCTATTAGTCAAAGAGAGCGGCTAAGAAGAGGAGGTTGTTGATGCAGTGTGGTCCGAAGAGGTTGTTGATGCAGTTTTCTTTATTTCATTGAGATTGGGTTGGTGTCATTCTGGATCCACATTGATTCTGTATCTAGTAAAGCCAATGGGCTCGTCTGTCTTCATTGGTCCAGAGGAATCAAAGAGAACAAGTAAACTAGGCCCCACGGTGTCCTCTCCCTTAACAGGCTGGACAGGGATCCCTGGGTTGAAGAAACTTTTTGACTTCTGCTGGATCACGAAGACGGGCCATTCTCCGTCTTCTTCTTTCTAGAAGGGAGATCCAAAGCTCTGATCAATGACATCGCAACCTGGTTGGTCTCATAGTTGTGCCTTCGGGCGGGACATGTTGGTCACGGTTTAATGCGAAGTATGGATCATCTAGTGGTTCGCTCGCTCCGCTAGAGAGAAGAAAACGTAGAATGAGTAAGACATGAACGCGCGTTGACAGAGAAGAGAATTTCGTTTATACTTTGGAGAGTCCACGAATTAGAAAGAAATCCTTAGGTGGAATACTTAGTTGTCTTGTGAGACAGGAAAGCCCTCTTGCTATCCAATCCTGTACTTATTCATTTCATTAGTAGGAGATCGAGCTAATTCGTCTATCGCTGTAGTGAGGCAAAGCGAAAGCGCTTGAAAGCAAGTATCCGTATCCGTTCCAGCTGTCCAAGGCTGGGCGGAGTAAACCAGTAGCAAAGTAGGGCTTTAGCAACCGCAGGAAAGGAATGTTGTTACCATAATGAGGTGGAAGACTTTTTAACCCAGTCAAAAGTGATCTATCTTTTCCTCGATCGAGTCTAGTAGAGGAAGGGAGATAGGAAATAGGAATGAAGCGAAGCCACTTCTTATCTGTGTTTTCACAATATTTGAAAAATGATGATTTGCATTCTAGTTGCATTCTTTCTCGTTGCAGGATTTATAGTTGCAAGTTGCATTCATGAGAATTGAAAATTGCGTAGATAAACAACGAGTCCCAGTGAGATAGTTATTTCGTATAGTAGTGATTCAAGCGACGAAGCAGATCTGTCTCTATTATAGTTTAGTTCAGAAGTTCAGTCGAAGTCCATTATATGTTTTTTTCTAAGCTTTCAAAGACGCCCGTGAACGACATTTCTCTATCTGCTCAGGGGAGGGGAGCTGGGCAGAAGGGTTTGAAGATGAATCGGAGTCCCAATGTTGATGCTTTCTATCCCGCAGCTCAGTGAAGGAATGAAATCAATCCAATCGAAGCGGATCAATCCATCAATAGCTATTGCACTAGCCCCCCTTCTCGACCTGGTCTTGACATCTGGGATACATTTCTTTAATTAATATTCAAAATCCATTTTGTACTCCCAGAGGATAGAGAAGAGTCGGTCCATTGCGGTGTCAATGTCTCTCGATCAGCCTTCCGTATCGAACAAGAAATTTTGTATTGAAAACAAGATAAAGGGGGTTGGATGTCATTCAAGGATTGCATCTAGTAAAGCTAAAAGCGTCTACCTGGATGATACGAGAGAAGAGTTTATTCATCATTCGCGTATGTATACCAAATGAGATCCAGGATGAATTGACTTTATATAACTACAATTTGATACGAAATTCTACAATAATAGGTGAGTTGGTACCAACGAGTGCTCCTCTGCTAAACAAGATGATAAATGGTAACGTATATAATTGTGAAATAATCGATTTTTTGTTCAGTTGGGCTTGGGCATAGGGATAGGTCCGTCCATATTCGAAGTCAAAGAGAGCGGCTAAGAAGCAAGTGTTTCCGTTACGCACCTTTTCTCTTTATTTCTTTTAGTCGAGATTGGGTTTTCCTCGGTGAGGTATATTAGTAACAGAGAGCGGCTCATTCATGATACTAGTAAAGCCGGAAGAGGATGCGGAGCGGTCCGAAGACGTAGTGGATGCAATCATCGCTTTCATACAATACACGATGGGACTTTCACTAGCTAGCCCCTGACTCCATCAATATCGATGAATTCACTTACCTTAATCCATATCTCGATCGAACAAGTATTCACGCAAGATGATGATATCTAACTCGCTGCTCTACCAATGATTGGGCACACCCCACCCGGGTTGTCCCAGAGGAGATAATTGAGTAGATAGCCGCTTTGCACTCAATCCATCTCGATCTTCCTTATCTAACAATGATTCACTTAATAGAAGACTTAAGAGCCGCCTTACTCAATCCATCTCTCTGAAATCACGTATGTTGAACCGGTTCATAGCTCTTGTCAATGCCTCCCTTCTCTCTATTGACAGATGACCATCTTTGATAATTGAGTTGGCATAGCCGTCTTCTAAACAAATGGTTAGGAAATACACGTACCTGAGTAGATGGTAACGTTGGCTGCCAGATGGCCCATATTCGCATTCTATGAAAAAAGATTTTCCACCATCCTGCACTACACGAGGAGTACCGTCTTCGATCCAATCAGAGCTATCATAGCGATTTGCCTCACGCCTCTCTTTGGTCCTGAATGGCTTCTATCAACAAAAATCAGACACGAGGAATTTATGTATAGTAGAGTTGTGGTGCTGTTATAGTAATTCTTTCGTCGAGATTGGGTTAGTGTTCCGTGTATGGTACAAGATCTCGTTCAGTGCGCAAGGCGGGTGACTCCGTTCACGACCAACGACGAGAAGCGAAGGATCCGTCCTTCATTCGATCTTTTGGGCTCGAAAGAGAAACCAATTGGCAAGATGTAATCTTGTTGCTCACGATCCAGTCAAGTCAAGGTCCGCCCGGACCCAGTTTCACTCTTCTCTCATCTTCCCTTGCGGTGAACAAAGAGTGAAAGTTCATTCGCGCACTTCCTGGAGTGAGGGCTCATCTCGTTCAGAGTTAGGTGCGAGGAACTTGCTTGAAGAGTGAGGCAATGTTAATTGTTAGTCAAGTTAAGCTCCTTGGATCACTTGTTTTAGGTGAGGATCCGTAGCTATTGAATCAGTCTCCTATCGTAGGACTGCGGACAAGAAAGAACATATATTGATGAGATTACTTGGGCAAAGAGGAACCCGAAAGCTGACTCGACCAAAGGAAGAAGAGGGTTAATATTCATCTTAAGAAGGGTTAATATTCCTTCTTAATAGAGAATATTAAGAAAGGGAGAGGGAATATGGCAAGAAGAAAGATTGTTTTTCAATATTGTATTGAATGAAGATATAGACGAATTTGAGACTCCGTCTTTGATTCCGTCTTTGTGCAATCTCTCCTATCTATATAATATATTGGGAATATGCAATATTTCTTCATTGATTCTTTCGGGTCAACAATTTGGCTTTTACAAAGAGTCTTCGTCTTCGGTTGGGTCGGACGACATACATCTGACTTCTATTGGATCGGGAAGAAAAAAGGGGAAAAAGGAAAGTCTAAGCGCATATGGCAAGAAAAGGAAATCCGATTTCGGTAAGAATGTATCTCAATCGTAGTTCAGATTCAAGTTGGTTTAGTGAATATTATTATGGTAAATTAGTGTATCAAGATGTCAATCTGAGATCTTATTTTGGTTCGATACGTGCACCTACGAGATTGACCTTTGGCTTTCGTCTTGGTAGGTGTATTATTCTACACATTTTCCCAAAAGCACATTCATTCATTTCTTTCTTCCCCGTCGACCACATCACAGGGAGCTGCAGGGGAGTACAAGCAAGAGACTGGAGCTACGCCCTTTCGTATTCCTCTTCAGTATCCGTATGTCAGCTTCGCTCTTTCTGTTTCCGAAAACAAGCTAGCATGCATCTTTCGCTTCACAGCCAGTCCTTCTGTCTGATTCGGTGTTCAACCCAAAGCTAGCCTTCCCCTTTCGTCTTCGTTCGCGGTCAGGACTGCTATTTTGCCTTCAATCTCAACAAATCTTCTTTTCCAGTATGCTTTTCGTCTTCGTTCAATAGTGCAAGTTTTCTGCTTTTAGCTTCCCCTCACGCTGCTTTGACACCAGAACGGAATAATTGTGTCATGCCAACCCAGAGCGCTAGCCTGCTACGCCCGAAAAGCAGCTTAGGGTTACACGTCACGTTTTTTAAAGGCAGGTCATTGTCAAGTCCAGAAAGAAAGGTCATTTTATGCGAAAAAGACGTGGAAACCTAGCAGCAAGCCTCAGATTTGCTTAATTGATACGCCTTGCCAGAAATAAGGGAAGCAGCAAGTCTTCGATCAATAAGGTCATCATATCTTTCTAATAAACAAGGTTGCCAAGTTTCAGTTACAGTCGTTAGAAAGCAAGAAAATAAGGGAGGCAAGCAAGCGAGAAAGCAGCTCCGGTCAGGGACAAATTACCACCTATATTACCACCTATAGTAAGGTCAGCATTTGTAAGCATTGGTGTGGCATCAAAGCTAACAGCTAATCTAAGTTTATCCAGGTAAGGGCTCAGTAAGGTCGGCAACGGTTTTGTAGTTGCTACCGGCTTGCTTCTCCTAGTCACAACGTACAGACTGGCTATCAGGGCAGAGGCGAGCAAACGTCTATTCCGCGACAAGTAAGGCGGTCTCCGTTGTATTGATAATAAGAAAGATAGTTAGGGGGATCATTGTTCTACTATACCTTATAAGTTCAGGTGGTAAGGAAAGAGGCTAGCGCCGAGTGAACGTCAATAAAGGCGTATGGTTCGCATGACGAAGCTACAGGTCTCAGGGCTAAGGCTGATACTGAGAATAGTGGAGTTAAGAAAGGAACTGCAACTACCGGGTGTACATAGTTGACTAAAGTAGTGTGATCCACTGCTGTGAAGGAAAGAAAGTAGGGGCTGGGCATAGGTATACGTGAGCAAACAAGAAATTGCAAGGGGGCTGGAAGCCTGACAGAAAGCGCTCTAACAGGCAAGGCAGGGCGTAAGCAGGAAGGAAGGCTATGAGGAGCAACGTCTGGGCGGAGGGCTTCGGTTGGATAATATGTACGCGGAGGGCTTTGGTTGAGAACCAGTCTTTTCTTAGGTCAGGCTTGACTTCGCCTTTCCTCGACTTGTGCTGTGCCTTAGTTTCTCGATTTAGTGAGCGAGTCAAGTTCACCAAATCGCTTTCATTCTTATTCTACGATCAAAGTCAACCCTACCTTCCTTTTCATTCTTCTTGCCACCTCCTCTCCAAGTGAGAATCTTTCTTCCTTATCTGTATGAGCTAGGGTCATTCCTTTAAAGGAAGCTCATTTTCACTATTTTCATTTGTTTTGAGAAAGGCAGCTCATTAATGACAGTACTCAGGTAGGAAAGAAAGCATGCAAGAATAGTTCATTCAAGCTAGTAGTCCTGAGAAAGGAAAGTATGCTCTGTCATTCTAGTTGTCAGTAGTCCGGTATTCCATAAAGAAGGAAGAAGGGAGTACTGATAGTGATTTCAGATTCTTCTTCATCCGCTCTCATTAGCTCTTTAAGAAGCTAGCTCTAACTCTACGCAAGGGAGTTCTTGTTCTTCTCCTTAATGCAATCCATACAGTCTAGTTCTTCTTATAATTAGAAAGTCTGATTTTTATCAACTATTCAGTCAGAATACATATCCAGACAGCCCTCCCTGAGCCAGCAAGCAAACACTTATACGAATTGAATGAAGAAACTTCAGACTAGTGTTTAGAAAGGAAGCTAATTCATGCTAGTTGAGTTGAGAAAGTCTTCTTTATTCATGCTTGTAGTAAGGTAGTAAAGTCAGTCAGGCTAGCAAGACGACATCCGGGATAGACTCCAAATTTCATGCGACTACGAATTCTCTTGTAATAAAGAATAGAAAGACAGCCCTCCACAAGCAAGCTAGAACTTCAAGCTCTGGAATGAGAATCGTTATTATCCGGTATGCTCTTTCTCAACTACATAGTATGCTCTGGAATTAGAGTAGTCTTTATCCGTATTCATGTTAGTTAATAAACACAGCCAGCCCTCTGACACAAGCCAGGAAGCAAGGGCTCTACTGTATTCAAGTATATTCATAAAGAGCCAGATACAGATAGTCTTCTTAAAGAGTCATCCAGTATTCAAGAAAGCAAGCAAGCATGCATTGAAAACTGCTTCCTAAGCAAGCAAGAATACAGGAAGCTAATTCATGAAAGCAATAATGCTAACCATAAATAGAGTCTTAATGAAATCTCAAGCTATCATTCTAACCTTATTTCGAGTCTGAAAGCAAGAAATCCCTGAAATAGCGTATCAAGGAGAACAATCAATAGCGTATCAGAAAGAAGCTAAGAAAAGCAAGCTCTTTAAGAAGCAAGAAGACTTGAAGCTATATTGGGAGGCTCATTACTTCAATTGAGATAATGAAAAATTCTGTCATTCGAGTGGTCTTTCGCCCCGCCCCGTAAGCCCAGTCCTGTATTCCGCATCTTCATAAAGGCAGCCGTCCGCATTGGAGGGCTGGATTACTTGATTCGAGTGGTTCCTCTCCCGTAACCCACCCATAAAGTCTTTCCTTTCTTCCGGCTCGTCTGGTCTTCCTGATTGAAAAAAAAAAAAAAAAAGTCTTCTTCTCTTCTGAGTCGCATTCTGGTGTGGATAGGTGTCTAACTACTAGCACGGGTGACCAGCCAAGTAGGCTCTTTTGGCGGTGGCTTCGTTATCTTTCTTATCGATAACCGGGCGCTTACGGGTTACTTGGCTATTGAAAGGGAAGACTTCGAGATTGAATACGATAGAAAAGCTTCTCCCGTAATGTGTGAAGCATATAGCAGCTAGGCTAGCTGGAGTTCATTGCCAGGCACGGAGCAAACTCGAATGATGGAGCTTTAAGTTATAGTAAATGAAAGAGATTCTTTAATTGACTTAAATGGAAAGCTAATCAGATCTATAATCAGTAATTTCATTCACTTTGAAGTTTAAGTGAATGAAATTACTTAAAGTCATTTTAATCACTATAATCTCTCCTCGCTTCTTTATGGAATAAAGGATCAGAACCACTCCACTCGCTATCATGAGCTTCCTAGTATCCTATCTACCTTGCTTGTGTCAGAGGTTAGCTGTGGTACTGGATAAGAACTCCCTCGCTTCTATAAAGAAGAAGAAGAACAGCCTTCGCTTCTATACTGGATAAGAATAACTTGCAGCGGGCAGTCTTTCTTATCTTTCTGACTTGAGGATAATAACCACTCGAATCAAGAGATTAGGTTAGAGCTAGCCTTCTTGCCTGCCGGACTCTACCTGACAACTAGTACTAGCATTCATTCGATTATGAAATCCCTATCAGTCTTCTAGTAGTCAGTCTCCCTCCCTTGCTAGCCTAAAGGTAAAGGAGAATCACTACTCGAAAGACAGAGCATACTTGAGAATCTCACTCCCTGGCATCTGGCTTGATTTCATACTAGATTCAAGGTTAGGGCTTGCTTGAATGAAGTAGCTTCCTTTATCAGGACTACTCGCTATAATTGCTTACTTAAGAATAACCACTAGCTACCATGAGCATACCAGAGAACAGAACTATCTTTCTTTTCGGGTCTTCCGTACTTGCTTTGGGAAAGAGTTCATTAGGTCTCCCTCTCTTTCTTCTGGCCTACCTACTAGCATTCCCGCGGAGCCTCTCCCCTGCTTACTCGCTTAGGGCTGTCTTTCTTCTGGATGGAAGACTTGAACTACTCTCTTTATTCGCGTCATCAAGTAGTCTCCCTGGGTGCTTGAATAAAGGACTACGTCAAACGATCATGAATTAGCGGACTAGTCTCCCTTCTTGCTTCCGCTTAGTGGGTTGTTGGGTAGTTCATACCTACTAAACTCGCTAGCCTCACTCTCTTTCTGCCTGGGCGCTGATCTTGGATTCTTAAGGTAGGTCTTATCAATCGCTCGCTCCGGACAGCAGGTCTCCCTTATTCATCAAGTAGGCAGCCTCGTAAGCTTGCTAGCCTGACTCTCTGGCTTTGTTCCCTGTCTCTTATCCGTGGATTCCTTACAACTCTCAGTTAGAGCTAGCCGTCAGGTATCCCTCGTTGTTTGCTTCTTTATGTAGTCTCCCTGACTCCTTCTTCAAGTAGAGTTCCTCGCTCAGAGAGGAGCATAAAAAATACAGACAACTCTGACGCTTAATAGATCGGCTTGCTTACCGGATCAGAACAACTAGCATTCCTCTTCCTCTCCGTGCTTGCGGAAATAGTCATAGTAATAGTAATTAGGTGGCTTGCTTTGTGAAAGAGTTCTCGTTCTTAGGTTGCTTTCTGTTCTTCCTTGCTTGCTGAAAGTGTTCTTCATTCGCTTCTGTCTTATACGATAGATCCCCGGTTCTCCTTACCTTATTGATATAAGAAAGTGATAGCTTATGAAAGAGCTAATCCTCGTCCTTTTTTCCTTGCCTTAAGGCTCCCTCAGGACGATAGAAGCAGAAGGAAAAACTTCTTTCTTGCTGGCATTCACTCTTCCTTGCTTTATGGTTCAGTCTCCTGTTCTTGCTTGGCTGGTAAGATAGGGTCTTCCTTGCTTCTGGCTGGATTCATACTGGATATGAACCAATCGAATGACAGAGCTATAAGCTTCCTCGCCTTCCAGTAGTCTACCTTCCTGGTAGGAATAGGGCTTTCTCTTTCTCATATGAATCCCGGATCAAGACTACTAGCTTGAAGTGGTTGCTTTATGGATTGAATACAGGAGAATCACTCCGGCTAGTGAATCAAGAAAGACTGTGAATCCAGAAACCAATCCAAGTGTACTAGCTCGCTCGCTTGCTAAGGGAAAGAGTGATCATGGGTGCTTTCTTCGCTTAGAGCTCCCGAGGTCTTTATTGTCTTATTTGCCTGCTACTCTGATTCTCTGTCTGATACGAGATTGTTGGTTATACTTTGTGCTGTCAGTCAGAAGGGAACCAGCACCTATTCCTTCAAGATCAGCAAATCTGCTCCATTCGCCCTCCCGGCTTGCACACTCTTCCTTATCATTCCCGTTCGCTTTCTCATTCCTTTCTGCAATTACTTCCCTTCCAGCCAGCTCTTCTTTCTGATTCGGTGTTTAACTCCAGCTTAAGGTTGTTCCCATCTTTGAGCATACTATTGCAGCTCATTATGGTCAAGAGACCGAGAGTACACCTGGAAGCGGGGAATTGATTGCTAAACCATGCACCACTTGTATCAAGCGTTAATAACTGTAGCCACTAAAAAGAAAAAGTTGCAGAGATTTATGGCGGATTCTCGGATGAGAAAGTATTACCGGGTACTCCGAAAATGGAGTCAGAAAGTCTTAGGCGGTACTCTTATTTGTAAGAAATCGGTGCCTTTCCTCTTTGTAGCAATGTTCCGTTTTTTGTATCTTCTTTGTCTGAAACTCGAAAGAATGGACTGGTTTCAGACCCTATTTTATAGGGTTGTTTTCTCTCTGGGGAGGCACACCTTCACTTCCTTCTTAATGAAGGTGGGCTGCTCCGGGGGGCTCGCCTTTTCCATTGTTTTTGCGGTGAAGGCCCTAATCACTACGTCTTCCCTTCTTTGGAATTCCGGACAAATTCTTTTTGTTCTGGAAGAGAGTGTTGATCTTAATCAAATTCCGACCATTTGTCATGAACAACAAATACGAGAAAGTGAGCAAATTCTCACAACTATTCATCTTAATAAAACCGAGCTTACCCATACCATAAATAGTCTTCCGAAGGAAGAACTTGAACAAATAATAGGTGAGACCTCAATTCGCCGGCCAATCGGCGACTTTTCACCACAGCAACAGGCGGAACTCCGGGAACACGCTATTAGCCATTTTCGAATAAAGAATGAAATTATAGCAGAGATGAGATCTCTTTATCCAGGCTGGGAATTTTCCGAGCGGATCAATTTTTTCTGAGTAGAGGAAATCGAGAACTCGACTTGATAACACTTCATAAAATCCTTGAGAATTTACGGCTTGAAAAAAAAAAGTCTCACTGGGCTCACACCTTAAACCACCGAATTGAGAATTGGAATTGGAGACCATGAATTATCAAATGTGAAGGACCCCTGTTTTTATTTATATTTCCTATATGCGTTCTTCCCACTTTGAAGCCAGAGGTCCTCCCACCAAGCCCTCCTAGTCCCCAAAGTCGATGAATATGCTACCTTTGAACGCTTAGGCCCCGTTATTTAGTCAAAAAATGAGAGAGAGTGGGCGGGAGGGTCTCTTCTCATTGGGCCTACTTGGATATTAGTAACTGGCGTACACCAGTGAGATTTGATTTTCTTTTTGGGTGTAGCGGGTATTTCGATGTCAAGGAAGGGAATGGAATGTTTTGAGTCGAATAGGGCCTTTGGTGCCTTGCGAAGAGACATCTTTGAGTCTAGTAACCATAGTATGGGAGGGGTACTTAAATATTTTCTTTGGCGACTAGAGATGGGTTTGAGTAGAGGTGGTGGTATAGGGAGAAGGAGTCGGGAAAGAAGACTGGTTAGCAGTAGAGCCTTGGTTCGTTCTTTGGTTATTTACCGTAACCGGAAAAATCTACGGAAGCTCTTACGGAATTGAGATAGATAGACTGGGAATTCGAGGATCAGACCTTCGTCCCATCCAGAACTCGATCTAGGGCAGAATCCCAACCGTCCAGAGGCACTTAAGGAAAGCAAGGGCCGTGATCGGCGGAAGAGGAAAAAAATGAAACATTGCTACTACCTAAGAGACCAAGATAGGTGGAAAGTCTTTCTCAGTCTGGAGGAACCATAAACGAAAGAGAATAGAAGGGTCCTCAAAACCACTATTTCAGAGAAAATAGGTAAACTTTGCTCTTATGACTAAGGTTCTTATTCATACACCGGAACCTGAAACTGTGTCTGAAGCTTTCACCAAGCCCTATGAAAGGTATTCTGAGGGTGAAAGCCATGGATGAAGAGATTAAGGACATTGAGAAGAATGAGACATGGACTCTAGTCAAGCCACCACCTGATGCTCACATCATTGGTTGGTTGATCTTCTAGGTGAAGACCTAAAGGCATAGGCTGAGGTTACGGACACAGAGACAGAGGCAGCATCCTCTCACTAGCACCATCATTTTGCATCAAAAAGCCAGCACATTAAGCTAATGGTGGTAGCACAGGTAGGTTAGGTAAAGAGCGCCCTCAGGCAATTAGAGTAGGTAACCACCGCCTCTTATTAGGTAGGTACCCGAAAAAAAGGCAAAAGAAACCTATACCTATTCCGATGTGAGATACCTTTTGGAAAGCTAAACAAGCTAAAGTCAAAGTTCGCTCTCAGTCAGATAGGTTTAGCCATTTGTATGTTGTCCATTAGAACCCCAACCTTGAATCTGAATCTCCTGTTCTTGTTGGTCAACCATTCCTATTTGACTGTTTTGTTCCCCCAGGAATTGCCTGCCCTGAACCCAAAAAGTCACAGATGCTCGCAAGTCTCCCTGCAGCGGGTTATGACATAACATAAGGGAAGTTTGATCCTTCATGCATGAATAAGGATGCCGCAAGCTTTTGTATCGGACCACCATCTGGGCAAATTCCTCATGCTTGCTCGAAAAGTCACCGAAGTTGCGATACATTGCCTCTTTCTGCCGGAAGAAAACAACGACACGAGATTCTTTTCCAGGCTAGGACGTGCTGCTCGAAGCTCCTTCCCAGCGAACTGAAAAAGCCGTGCCTAGATTGATTAAAGAGTACCGAGATGTGAGCCTACGGTCTCCCTTCCTGCTCCAATCAATCAGAAAGACAAAAGAAGGAGATCCGGGCATCTCAAATTAATAATGATGAAAATCGTATGACTTGAGAATTGGAATAAGGGGAATTCCTGGTTTAGAGTGGACCTCTATAGTTCTACTTATAGGCGGGCAGTACGGGAATAGCAGTTATGTTCTAAAGTAGCTTGGCAGTTCTAGTTCAGTTGTTAATGCTGTAGTTGCGGGGGAAGGAGGTATAATAGTCTAATGGCATAGAGCTTGAGATAGTTAATCAACGAGTAGCCCCTTTACTAGGTTGGGCAATCTCTGATGGCATCAAATCCTAAAAGTGACAAATACAAATATGAGAATCAAAAGCAGTCTCAGTAGGAGTAGCACGTTTTCGACCGCTTATTCGATAGCATTTGTGGCATCTATAAGAGACGAGTCGGTGTCAAAGAAGAGCAGAGGATTTGCGGCATTTACTATTTTAGATAGATGCCCAAGTTTAGATTTAGAAGATGACATGGATGAGATGCATCGAATACAAGCTGTTCGAAAATCCCCTGCAAGAAAAGGAGCTCTGGGACTTTCTCAAAGGGAATGATTGGACAAAGAGAAGAAGGGGTGCTTGCTATCATTCCAGTGCCACTGTCCAATCAGTGAGTCAAGCCTGTCTGTCCTTTCAAAGGAAAGGCGATCCTGTCTGTCCAAGGGTCAAGGGATAGAAAGCCAGGTTTCTTTTACTCTCTTTTCGAGAATCGGATCTTGTCTTAATTACCAAATCAATTCCTACTGCCACCGCTCGTCCCTTCTCATGGGCTAAGCCGGAACGAGAGAACTGCGCTTACACCTTTTGTTCACACCAAAACTGAACCACGTGAAAGGAAAGCTAGTCGAACGTCAGCGGGAAGGATAGCAGCTAAGCTAAGACCAGATTCTGTAATAGCAAAAGCAGCACTGACTTCTTTCTCTTATACCGCCCCTGCCTTGCCAATACGACTGGACGTGACTAATGAACAAATCAAAGAGTACAACTCAAGTACAATTAGTACAAGTACATGAGACATAAATGACACACATATGCTACCACTCCCCCAAGCGAATGGAGATTTCTCATTCCCAGCTTGCTCATCAAAGAAGGGCCCTGCTAAGTCGCTTAGTGAGGATGTCGGAAATCTGATCCTCACTAGAGATGTAAGGAGTCCTTATGATGCTTGCCACCACTCTCTTTCTTACATAATGCCCTTTCTCTAATAATAAGTAAGGCGACCTCTAGATGTTTGGCTCGCTCGTGTTTCACCGAATTAGAGGCGGCTCTCGATGCTCCAAATCCATTTCCTCCAACAAGCTCTTTGCCCAAACAAGATTCCCAGCTGTAGTGGGCATCGCCCTATACTTAGCGAAAGAACTTTCTTTCGCCCTTCCTTGATCAATATCAATGACTTTCAAGCTGCTCTTTCTTGCTCTTCCACGATATAGAACTGTCTCCAATGACAATACAATTGATTTTCATTTCCAGTGATGGATTTCCTGTAACTCTCGCAACTGTCCAATCAATACGGTACTCTTTCTTTCTTTAAAGATACTATTCCCGGTCCACTCATAGCCGACTTATGAGAACGAGATATAAAGAAATGAATCATTAAAGCACTTTATCTCCTCCGCGAGACTACTATACTATATTAAGAAATTCGTATATAGCTACACTAGCGATACTACGATACTATATTAAGAAATTCTTCTTACGCTATACGCTAATAATACTAGCTATATACTAGCATACGCCGCTATATATATATAGTATCGCTAGACTTATCTTCTCTTTATATTCTCTAGTCTATCTTTCTTCAAGTGAGATAGTTGAGCTCGACCAAAGCGCCGCCTTACTAAGGGGGGCCGGTCCCCGGTTGCCTACGTTCCTTAATCGCTCTGGAAGAAAGCTACAACTCAGGTTCAAAATCCGCAGGGATTTTAAAGAATTAGATAATATAGTATAGCAATGAATTAATATAGTATAGCGTAATCTTTATAGATTTAAAGATGCCTTGTATAGTATAGTTCTAGTAAGCTGATCTACGACCATCCCCCATAGCCTTTGTTTCGGGTTCGATTTCTTATGCAGTTAGGAGTGGGGCGTGCTAGCGGGAAGTCCGGTTATGAACATCTATCAATCCCTCAATCAACCTGAGTATATATTTGATTATATTAGGACACGGGGCGATATTATAGTGCATCCATTCGCTCCTTGTTAAAACCCGACTAACTAAATAGAATCGAATCTCCTTCTTCTAGGCAACCGGGTCTGAGTCCCTGTCCCTAGTCTGAGTGTTAGTAGTTTCATTAGAGCAAGCTCCTCAGTGTTAGGGTTTTGACTTGCTTGCTTACCGACGGGAAAGGACAGAGTTTCATAGTCTCATTCCCCACCCAGTGATAAGATAGAGACAACCCTGCCAACCAGTAGTCCCCAGCCAGTTCAAAAGCATAGGAATAGGTAGAGTAGATTAGATCTATTAAAGCAAGCCAGGCAAAGCAAGCAAGCAATAAAGAAAGGAGCAGCCTATAAATACAAATAATAGTAGGTAGAGTATTCATAAACAAGCATAGGAGCAGGTGCCCACGAGTAATAAGGAAAAAACCTCACTTAAAAAGAAGGACACGGAGCGGGGCTATTAATCACAACAAACAAGCTGAGGATTTGAGATAGATAGAAAGGAGTCCAATATAAGCAAACTTAGTGGAGGGAGAAACAATCCTACTAGTAAGCAAGTATAAGCAAGCGAGGAATGAGTTCTTGCTAGTATTGGTTGGTCTGACTTTTTCATACATAGGATTGTGGCAAGCAACATAAACTCAAGTTAGTGTTAGGGTGCAGCGTGAAGGCCCCCTCGAATGTTCCTTGAGTTGACGTCACTGGGACATCTACCGCGAGGA